TAAATCATTTGATCAATGAATATTCGATTTTTTCTTAAACTTCGAATTGATTCACAACATTTCTATTTTGTTTATAAAAAAATAGAAATCGAGATTCAGGTCGTCATTTTTGAGATCGTTTTGTGTTACCTATATTGTCTAAATATAGGTTTTTCTCGTTCATCCTTTTTGATTTGAAGTTTCGATCGAAGGATTCCTTTATCAACACAAGGTAGTGAACTCCATTTGTTAGAACAGCTTCCATTGAGTCTCTGCACCTATCCCTTTTTTTCTCGCTTTCTAAACTCCGGTTTGTTCGCGTAACCCAGGATTTGGCTCAGGATTGCCCATTGTTAATTCCAGGGTTTCTCTGAATTTGAAAGTTATCACTTAGTAGGTTTCCATACCAAGGCTCAATGCAATTAAGTCCGTAGCGTCTACCGATTCCGCCATATCCCCCTTTTGCTTTGAGATTAGGATTTCATTATGATGTCTTTCCCCTTTTTCTTATGCCGAAACCTTGAAATTCATTACATATAGATACTTATTTTATTTCTTTGGTATCCTCTTGCATTTTTTTGAGCCCCATCCATATTGATTTAATCTAATCAACAAAGATTCTATCATTTTTGTATTTGCAATTCAATATGGTTATATATTACATAACATATATATGTTCTTTCTTTTCTCATCTTTGTCTTAAATTTTCAGAAATAGTCGAACGGTCGATTCTTTTTTTTTTTTACTTTCATGAAAAGAAATTTATGATTATTATTGAAACTTAGAATTCTACAATGTGCAATGGAAAAAGATTCTAAGTCTACTTCGTAGATTTGAAATTCGAATAATTCTATAATATTAGAAATAAAATAAAAAGACAAAAAAAAGTATAAAATAATAATAATAGTATGAAGTTAGAACAAAAAAACAAGAATTTCAAATCAGATATCATTTAACTTAAAAAAAAGATTTCTGATCTAATTAAGATTTTCTTATAACTAATGAAATCAAAATTAGAAAGTCACTGCTATATTCTATTAATTAATGTCGATATACTGCTATATTCTATTAATTAATTAAGGTTATGTTTTATTTATTTAATAATAGTCACTATTTATTTGAGCTATATTCTGTTCTAGAATATATAGAATATGATTAATTCTAAATAGATAAGGAAAAATATGAATAGAATAGTTAATTAATATGATCGAGTAGTTTAATGAATTTGTATGCATGCGCTATTTTATTTGAGCCCGCTTAGCTCAGAGGTTAGAGCATCGCATTTGTAATGCGATGGTCATCGGTTCGATTCCGATAGCCGGCTTTTCCATATTTTTTCGTTTTTTTACATTACATGATTTTTAATGTACTTTCAAAATAAAAGAAGATGGAAAAGACTTCTTTCACCTTTTTCCAAGAGTTACCACTCCATTTCTATTATGTCATATAAACTTCCATATAGGAATATATATTGGGTAAAAGAGTTAGATCTTGGCAAAATAAATCAAGAAAAAAAGGAATTTTTTTTTACTTATTTGATTTATATATATTGTATATACAATACAAAAAAAATCTGTATATTGAGAGAATATATCTTCTTACTCTTTGTATTCCAATAGTTTATTGGAGTGGATTTCACGTCATTTATCATTATCATTTAGTTCAGTTTTAATTTTGTTTAGTTTTGTACAATTTCAATAAAAAAAGGAGTCTTTATGTCACGTTACCGAGGGCCTCGTTTTAAAAAAATACGCCGTCTGGGGGCTTTACCGGGACTAACTAGTAAAAGGCCTAGGGCAGGAAGCGATCTTAGAAACCAATCACGCCCCGGAAAAAAATCTCAATATCGTATTCGTTTAGAAGAAAAACAAAAATTGCGTTTTCATTATGGTCTTACAGAACGCCAATTACTGAAATATGTTCGTATCGCCGGAAAAGCAAAGGGGTCAACGGGTCAAGTTTTACTACAATTACTTGAAATGCGTTTGGATAATATCCTTTTTCGATTGGGTATGGCTTTGACTATTCCTCAAGCGCGCCAATTAGTTAACCATGGACATATTTTAGTTAATGGTCGTATAGTTGATATACCAAGTTATCGCTGCAAACCCCGAGATATTATTACAGTGAAGGATGAACAAAACTCTAGAACTTTGGTTCAAAATCTTCTTGATTCATCTGCCCCTGAGGAATTGCCAAACCATCTGACTCTTCACACATTCCAATATGAAGGGTTAGTCAATCAAATAATAGATAGGAAATGCGTCGGTTTGAAAATAAATGAATTGCTTGTCGTAGAATATTACTCTCGACAGACTTAAAAAACCTAACTTAAGTAAAAAAAAATAACTAAAAACAAGAGTTCGGACAACTCCCCTTTGCTCTCTTTTTTGATTAATTTGATTAAAAAAAAGGCGCAAGGTAAGGGATTTTGGCGGGGAATCTTTTTCCTATTGATGTATCATAGATTGATAGGGAGATTTGGATCCCTTGTTTCCTCTTCCCAGCATTTTCCATATCAAAGAAATTAGGAATAGAGACTCTATTTCAAAATCAAAACAAGGTAGATTTTATATCTATTCTTTTTTATTTGATTTGATACATTGTGGTCAGATTGGTGAATTAGTTGAAAGTACGGAAAGAGAGGGATTCGAACCCTCGGTAAACAAACGTCTACATAACAGTTCCAATGTTACGCCTTCAACCACTCGGCCATCTCTCCGACATCAGGATTATGACTGAGTACCTGGGTGAATAGCGAGTTATTCATCGTTTTTTAGATTATGATTAATAGATACCTTTTTTGACCGGAAAAAATTGGAAGTAGATAGAAGGTTTTTTTATTTTAATGAGTCCGCTTTTATGTTAGTTCGTACTATACAATTCCTTTGGTTGTGAGAAAATTTTCTCACAAAAGAAAAGGTAAAGGAAATAAAAAGAGTTATAGAATGGATTACTACCTATGCCAAGATCGCGTATAAATGGAAATTTTATTGATAAAACCTTTACAATTGTAGCCGATATCTTATTACAAGTCATTCCGACAACTTCCGGAGAAAAAGAGGCATTTACTTATTACAGAGATGGTGCGATTTGATTATCATTATTTATTTCTCGCCGATTTGGAATAGAAAGAAAAATGAGTATTGAAAAAAATCTACGCTTTTGAAGGTGAAGTTTATAATATAAAAAAAGCAATTCCTTCTGTCATGTATCCACGATTAATGCAGCCTTAGATGCTTCAATTGTGAATTCTAGTATTGAGCAAAAGGTTTTTACCTATGGTTCCCGTATTACAGATCAATCTGACTACACTAATACAATATACGAATAGGAGGCATAGGGGAAGAAGCACTACGCCGAGAAATCAACAACACGAAAACTTTCTTCAAAATGATTCCCTTTCTTCTTCTTCTTTGGGATTGGGACTAATTAAAATGGTTGGAACAATAAACATCCATCTCGTTCGTACTTTGGATACCCGTATAACCATTGAAGACTGTTGAAGTGACTAATTCCTGGAAATTTAGGGGCGTTGAGAACAAAGAAATTTTTAGAGTTTCCTTTTTTATTTTTATCTAGCATGAACCCACTTGGTAGTAAGAAAAGATCTTTTGCAAGAAGGTTGGCTAGGGATTTCTTGTAAAAACACTAGCCCCGCTTAGTTCATAATGACATCACATTTTTCCATATATTATTTTCATTATGCACCTAAAAGGAGGAGCCGTATGAGATGAAAATCTCACATACGGTTCTGAAACGGAGAATTCGTTAAAGCGAATGACGACCGTAACGGATGTCGGCTCAATCTGAAGGAAATTATGCGGAAGCATTACAGAATTATTATGAAGCTATGCGACTAGAAATTGACCCCTACGATCGAAGTTATATACTCTATAATATAGGCCTTATCCACACAAGTAATGGGGAACATACCAAAGCTTTAGAATATTATTTTCGGGCATTAGAACGAAACCCCTTTTTACCACAAGCTTTTAATAATATGGCTGTGATCTGTCATTACGTGCGACTATCTCCACTATAGAAAAAAAGAACGAACAGCTAGTCAATGAAATACTAGAAACACAAAAAAAAGGGCTTTCTACATAAGCATCGTCCAAAACGATTTTTTATCAGCTGTAGCAAATAAATAAACTTCATAGATCGAAATATGAAATGAAGACTAGATATGCCTAAATACTTTCTTTTCTATGGATAAAAAAAGATTTAATTGATAGAGGAAGCACCGTAAAGATCAATTGGAAAGGTTTTGGACCAATACAACAAAAGCTGTTTATTTATATCATAATATGAGATAAATTTTAGGAATCTACTTATGTAATAGAGTAGATCCCCTAAGGTATTGAGCAGCGGTGTAGCATCAGATCCTAAAGACAGTAAGTCTTTTTCTTTTTTATGAAGTATGAAAAAAAGTCTTTTTCAAAGATTCTATATAAATTTTTATATGAAAGCGGGGTAGTTACCTTTCAGAAAATTCTAATATCTAATAACAGTGGACATGTCTTTTTTTTCTGAAGGTAGGAGAAAAGATAAAACTTATTATATTAATTAATATATATTAATTAATTAAATCAAAATGAAAGTTTGAAACTCATGTAATTACTCTCTTTTGTTTAATCCAAGAAAAACCGAATATCTATAATATAAGAAATCTCCTTCAATTAGACATTCAATTAGATATAAAGTTAAAGTAGGTTAAAGTTAAAAAATTGGTACACCAAAACAAAAGAGTTGGTTGTTGAGCCGTATGAGGTAGGAAACTCTCAAGTACGGTTCTCAGGGAAGGAATTGACCCGCCTATTTCGACCGTGGAGAACAGGCCATTCAACAAGGAGATTCTGAAATGGCGGAGGCTTGGTTCGCTCAAGCCGCTGAGTATTGGAAACAGGCGATAACGCTTACTCCTGGTAATTATATTGAAGCACAGAATTGGTTGACGATCACGAGGCGCTTCGAATAAGAACTTTCCCCTTGTTTCTGTTTTTTTTTTTATTCTATAT